AATGGAGTGCCTGAATAAAGGGCTACCTTGATAGGGTAAATCAAGTAATTTAAAAATTACCTCCGTTATTACATATGGCAGAATTAAACTGCCTCTTTCAGTATCAAAAACTGACGTGCATCATACACCTAAATGTAAAAAGGTAAGCTAAATAAGCTAATGGGTTCATACCCCGTTTATAGAGGCATCAATCCTCTCCTTTTTAATGACCAGCAACTCAACTAAACTCCTGTTCCTGTCATCTTTGATGATAGGAACAGTTTTATCCGTTTCATCCAACTCGTGATTCGGAGTTTGAATAGGGCTAGAAATCAATTTACTTTCATTTATCCCACTTCTAGCCAATAATAAAAATATAATGATAAATGAATCCTCAATCAAGTATTTCATTGTCCAAGCAATAGCGTCGACAATGCTCTTGTTCTCAATCTTGATTATTCAAATTAAATATCCCTTGAATTGAGAACAACAAATCATCCCTTCCATGATGATTAGATCAAGATTAATATTAAAGATTGGGGCCGCTCCATTCCATTTCTGATTTCCAGAAGTTATAGGAGCAACAAGATGGATTAATTGTCTTGTATTAATAACATGACAAAAAATTGCCCCAATAATGGTTCTATCATACTGTATTCAAAACAGAATATTTATTAGAACCATTATTATTGCAAGAATTGCAATTGGGGCCTTAGGAGGATTAAATCAAAATTCTCTACGCCAACTAATAGCATACTCCTCAATTAGACATTTAGGTTGAATAATTGCTTCAATTAGAATTAGAGAAACAATATGAGAAGTATATTTTCTAGTATACTCCTTACTGAGAATAATTATAGTATTACTATTCAACCAAAGTAAATTATTTTTCATAAATCAAATTTATACCTCAGAAAATATAAACATCGAAATCAAATTTATAATATTCCTCACATTATTATCACTAGGAGGGTTACCCCCATTCCTTGGATTTATACCGAAATGAATAGTAATACAATCATTAGTAGAAAATAACCTTTCAGCTTTAATAGCAATTATAGCAGTATTAACAACAATTACATTATACTACTATATACGAATTAGATTCTCAGCACTAATCATAACATTCTCAGAAAACTCATGATTAATCAATAATAATGTAAAATCACCGAAATTTGTTTTACCAACACTAGTTACAATCTCGACACTAGGGCTAATTTCAACATCAACAATAATCTCAACATTTTAGACAAGGACTTAAGTTAAGTAAACTAATAACCTTCAAAGTTATAATTAAAAGACAAACTTTTAGGCCTTAGTAATTTTAAATACACCTTTAGAATTGCAGTCTAAAATCATTGTTGAATATAAAGCCCACAAAATATGGTAAGAGGGATCAACACCCATAAATAGATTTACAGTCTATCACCTAATATTCAGCCACCTTACCACCGCAAAAATGATTATTCTCAACAAACCATAAGGATATTGGAACTCTATATTTTTTATTTGGAGCGTGAGCAGGAATAGTAGGAACATCAATAAGCATAATTATTCGAGCAGAACTTGGTCAACCAGGACAATTAATTGGAGATGATCAAATTTATAATGTAGTAATTACATCCCACGCATTCGTAATAATTTTCTTTATAGTAATACCAATTATAATTGGAGGATTTGGAAATTGATTGGTTCCATTAATAATTGGAGCACCAGATATAGCCTTCCCACGAATAAATAATATAAGATTTTGACTTCTACCTCCCTCATTAACCCTACTTCTAACCTCATCTATAGTGGATAGCGGAGCAGGGACAGGATGGACCGTTTACCCTCCACTTGCCGGAGCAATTGCTCATGGAGGAGCCTCCGTAGACTTAGCAATTTTTTCCTTACATTTAGCAGGAGTATCATCAATCCTTGGTGCAGTAAATTTTATCACCACAGCAATTAATATACGATCAGAAAGAATAACTCTTGACCAAACACCTTTATTTGTTTGATCAGTAGCAATTACTGCACTATTATTACTTCTATCTTTACCAGTTCTAGCAGGTGCCATCACAATATTACTTACAGACCGAAATTTAAATACATCATTCTTTGACCCAGCAGGAGGAGGAGACCCAATTTTATATCAACACTTATTTTGATTCTTTGGTCATCCTGAAGTTTATATTTTAATTCTTCCAGGATTTGGTATTATTTCCCATATTGTTTGCCAAGAAAGTGGAAAAATCGAATCATTTGGAACACTAGGAATAATTTACGCAATACTATCTATTGGACTCATAGGATTTATTGTATGAGCTCACCATATATTCACAGTAGGTATAGACGTTGATACCCGAGCATATTTTACATCAGCTACAATAATTATTGCAGTACCAACAGGAATTAAGGTATTTAGATGATTAGCAACCTTATATGGAACTAAATTTAAATTTAACCCACCTTTATTATGAGCATTAGGATTTATCTTTCTATTCACAATTGGTGGGTTAACAGGATTAATTCTAGCAAATTCCTCATTAGATATTGTATTACATGATACATATTATGTTGTTGCACACTTCCATTATGTACTTTCTATAGGAGCAGTATTTGCAATTATAGGAGGAATTATTCAATGATATCCATTATTTACAGGTCTAACAATAAATAATACATGACTAAAAATCCAATTTGCAATTATATTTATTGGAGTAAACCTAACATTCTTCCCACAACACTTCCTAGGTCTAGCTGGAATACCCCGACGATATTCAGATTATCCAGACGCATATACATCATGAAATGTAATCTCAAGTATTGGATCAACTATCTCAATTGTTGGAATCATCATATTTATTATTATTATATGAGAAAGAATAATTTCAAATCGAGCAGTTATATTTAACTCAAATATATCAAGTTCAACTGAATGACTTCAAAATAACCCCCCAGCAGAACATAGATACTCAGAATTACCTTTAATTTCTAGATTCTAATATGGCAGAATAGTGCAGTAGATTTAAGCTTTACAAATAAAGGACTGACCTTTTATTAGAAAATAAATGGCAACTTGATCAATCTTATCATTACAAGACAGAGCTTCTCCTTTAATAGAACAACTATCATTTTTCCATGATCACACAATAACTGTATTAACTTTAATTACAATTGTTGTAGGATACTCATTATCCTATATATTAATAATTAAATACTCAAACCGATATGTTCTTCATGGACACCTTATTGAAACAATTTGAACAGCTCTGCCAGCAATCACCCTAATCTTTATTGCCCTACCATCATTACGACTACTTTACATACTAGATGATTCAATTGATGCATTAATCACAATTAAAACAATTGGACGTCAATGATACTGAAGATATGAATATTCAGACTTTGTAGATGTAGAATTTGATACTTACATAACCCCTGAAAGAGATTTAGAAGTAGACGGATTTCGACTACTAGATGTTGATAATCGAACAATCTTACCAATAAATACAGAAGTACGAGTATTAACTAGAGCATCAGATGTTCTCCACTCGTGAGCTGTCCCATCCCTAGGAATTAAAATTGATGCAACCCCAGGGCGATTAAATCAAGGAACATTTACAATTAATCGCCCTGGCCTATTCTTCGGACAATGTTCTGAAATCTGTGGAGCAAACCACAGATTTATACCAATTGTAATTGAAAGAACATCAGTAAATCTATTCATTAAATGATTATCAAAGATAATTTAACAAAAGGAGTTAGTTAAAATAAATATAACATTAGAGTGTCAATCTAGAATTACTAATCAATTAGTACACCTTGAACATCAGATGACTGAAAGTAAGTAATGGTCTCTTAAACCAAAAAATAGTAAATTAACGTCTACTTCTGATGGGAGTATATAATACTTAAATCCCACAAATATCTCCACTTATATGATTTTCACTATTTATTATATTCTCAGCAACATTAATCTTATTTAATCAAATAAACTTCTTCTCTTTCAAAACAACACCAATTAAAATATTTAAAAGAACAAGGGAAGAAGGGAAAAATATAAACTGAAAATGATAAGAAATTTATTCTCAACATTTGATCCATCAACTAGAATCTTCAATTTATCATTAAATTGAACAAGAACATTTATTGGATTATTAATTATCCCATCCTTATTTTGACTTACACCGTCACGAATTAACATCTTATGAAATAAACTTAACTTAACTTTACATAATGAATTTAAAACATTATTAGGACCTAAATCATTCAATGGAACAACATTCATCTTCATTTCAATTTTCATTATAATATTATTTAATAATTTCATAGGACTATTCCCATATATTTTTACTAGAACTAGACACCTAACATTAACATTTGCAATTGCATTACCTATATGATTAAGATTTATATTATTTGGATGAATAAACCACACAAATCACATATTTGCACATCTAGTACCACAAGGTACACCACCAGCCTTAATATCATTTATAGTTTTAATTGAAACCATTAGAAATATTATTCGACCAGGTACATTAGCCGTACGACTAGCAGCAAATATAATTGCAGGACATTTATTACTTACATTATTAGGTAATACAGGACCAATGATTGGGTTCAAATTAATTTCAATTTTAATTATTGGACAAATAATACTTTTAATTCTAGAATCAGCTGTAGCCATAATTCAAGCTTATGTATTTTCTATTTTAAGAACACTATATTCAAGAGAAGTTTATTAACCAATGTTAACAACACATTCAAATCACCCATTCCACTTAGTAGATTATAGACCATGACCAATTACAGGAGCAATTGGAGCAATAGTACTTGTATCAGGATTAGCTAAATGATTCCACCTATTTAATATTAATCTATTTGCAATCGGAATTACAATTACAATTTTAACAATAATCCAATGATGACGAGATGTAATTCGTGAAGGAACATTTCAAGGACTACATACAAGATTCGTATCAATTGGATTACGATGAGGAATAATTCTATTTATTACATCAGAAGTACTATTTTTTATTTCATTCTTCTGAGCATTTTTTAATAGAAGATTAGCCCCAGCAATTGAACTTGGAATACTTTGACCACCTATAGGAATCCAACCATTCAATCCCATACAAGTACCTTTATTAAATACAGCTATTTTACTAGCATCAGGAGTAACAGTAACATGAGCACATCATAGATTAATAGAATCTAACCATACACAAGCACTTCAAGGATTATTCTTTACAGTATTATTAGGATTATACTTCACAACACTACAAGCATATGAATACTGAGAAGCCCCATTTACTATTGCAGATGCAATTTATGGATCTACATTCTTTATAGCAACAGGATTCCATGGATTACATGTAATTATTGGAACAATCTTCTTATCAACATGCTTATTACGACATCTAATAAATCAATTCTCCCCAAGACATCATTTTGGATTTGAAGCTGCAGCATGATATTGACATTTCGTAGATGTAGTATGATTATTCCTTTACATCTCAATCTATTGATGAGGTAGATAAAACGTTTTTCTAGTATAAATAGTATAACTGACTTCCAATCAGTAGGCTTGATATTAAATCAAGAAAAACAATCACAACTCTATTAATAAGATTCATAATTAGATTTTTAGTACCAATATTAGTTATATTATTAGCAACTATTCTCTCAAAAAAAATCATCAATGACCGAGAAAAAAGATCTCCATTTGAATGTGGATTTGACCCAAAAAGATCAGCCCGAATACCATTCTCACTACGATTCTTCCTAATTGCAGTTATCTTTCTAATTTTTGATATTGAAATTGCATTAATTTTACCTATTATTATCATTATAAAATCATCAAACTTAATAATTTGAACTTCAACAACTTTATTCTTTATTATAATTCTATTAGGAGGACTATATCATGAATGAAATCAAGGAGCACTACAATGAGCAGAATAGGGATGTAGTTAATCATAACATTTGGGTTGCATCCAAAAAGTATTGAATATATCAATCATCCTTATTAGGATGGAAAGCGAATAATTGCAATCAGTTTCGACCTGATCCTTGGTAAGTTTACCTCCATTCTATTAATTGAAGCCAAAAAGAGGCGTATTACTGTTAATAATATAATTGAACTAAAGTTCCAATTAAGGAAATGTAATGCCAATATGAAAGCTGCTAACTTTACATAATAGCGGTTTAACTCCGTTAACATTTCTAATTTATATAGTTTAATAAAACATTACATTTTCACTGTAAAAATAATAATTTAATTATTTATAAGTAATACCTAGAAACATAATAGTTTCCTTAACATCTTCAGTGTTACGCTCTAAACATAAGCTATCCAGATAAATATAAAAATAAATTACCAAAAATAATATTCAAAAAATAAAAGTTAAAAGATAAATCTTAAAATTAGAATCATATCAACCTTGAATATATCTAATTAAATAAATAAATAAACTATAAATACCCTGACCACCAAATAACTCTCCCCATCCATAATCAAAAGACTTTGAAGATAAATAACCATACTTTAATGGAAAATATCTAATAAACTTAGTAGACAAAAAAGGTATAAACCATATTAAACCAACAAAATTAACAAAAGGTAAACTTCTTAAAGAAAATAAAACACGAGATAAATTTATTCCAGAAATTAAATAACCCAAATAAGCACCTAATAAAACCACAAATATAGTTAAAAACTTTAAATAATAAGGCAAACTAATTATATAAGGAACAGGAAAAATCAATCAAGATAAAAAACTCCCACCAAAAACAGCAACAATTAAAAGAAAAATTATACCAAATGAAATATAATAACCCTTATCGTCAAAAGAATATCTAGAATAAAAATTATTATCACCAGATATAGAATAATAAAATAAACGAAATGAATAAGCAGCAGTCAGCCCAGTAGAAAAAAAATAAAGAAAAAAAACTAAAAAATTAACTCAACTCAAACAAACAAGTTCAAGAATTAAATCCTTTGAATAAAATCCAGCTAAAAAGGGAAGACCACAAAGGGAAAGACTAGAAACATTAAAACAAACTGAAGTTAAAGGTATAAAATAAACAATTGAACCTATAAAACGAATATCCTGAGTATCCCTCAAATTATGAATTATAGAACCAGCACACATAAATAAAAGAGCCTTAAACAAAGCATGAGTTAATAAATGAAAAAAAGCAAGCTTAGAATAACCCATAGCAAGAATTCTTATTATTAACCCTAATTGTCTTAAAGTAGAGAGAGCAATAATTTTTTTTAAATCAAACTCAAAATTAGCACCCAAACCAGATATAAACATAGTTATACAACCAATAATTAATAAAAATCAACCAAAATTATACAAATCCAATATAGGACTAAAACGAATTAATAAATAAACACCAGCAGTAACTAAAGTAGAAGAATGAACTAATGCAGAAACAGGTGTAGGAGCTGCTATAGCAGCAGGTAATCAAGAAGAAAAAGGAATCTGTGCACTCTTAGTTATTGCAGCTAAAATAATCAAAATAGTAATCAACTTCATTTCAAATGAATCTGAAATAAAATCATAATAATAAATATAATTTCAACTACCAAAATTTAATATTCAAGCAATAGAAATCAAAATAGCAACATCACCAATACGATTACTTAAGGCAGTAAGCATACCAGCACTATAAGATTTTACATTCTGATAATAAATAACCAAACAATAAGAAACCAAACCCAAACCATCCCAACCCAAAAGAATTCTAATTAAATTAGGACTAATAATTAAAAAACCTATAGAAAGAATAAATATTAAAACAATAATAATAAACCGATTTATATTCCTTTCACCAGATATATAATCCTCTCTATAATAAATAACTAAAGAAGAAATATATATAACAAATGATATGAAAATTAAAGATATCCAATCCAAAATTAACGTTATAACAACCATAGAACCATTCAAATTAAATAATTCCCACTCAACAAAAACACTATAATCAAAAAGTAAATAATAAATTCCCAAAATAAATAATAAAGTTCTAGAAAAAAACAAAGAAAAAAAACTTAAAGAACAAATAGAAAAAATATACACGACCTAAGATGGTAATATAACCATATCATTGATTCCACAAAACAATATTTTTATTAAAATACTTAAGCTAAAAAAAGAAATATTCACCCTTTAAACAAAGAACGTTTAAAGGAAATCAATGTAAAAGTAAAAGATGATACTCACGAATATATCCCAATGAACAAGTGTAAACACCACCATAATAAGAACCATGTTGAGAATATGAATATATATATAAAGTATAAACAGCTCTAAAAAAAGACAAAAATATTAAAGTTAAGAATCTTAAAGAAGATCAAGAAATAATTCTATTTAATAAACTCAACTCACCTAATAAATTTAAAGAAGGAGGAGCAGCCATATTAGAAGAACTCAACAAAAACCATCAAAGAGCTATTCTAGGTATTAAATTAATTATACCCTTATTAATAAGTAATCTTCGTCTACCTAAACGTTCATAAATAATATTAGATAAACAAAATAATCCAGATGAACAAAGACCATGACCAATTATTAAACATAAAGAACCCATACAACCCCATCAATTTATAGTTATAAGACCACCAATAACTATACTTATATGAGCAACTGAAGAATAAGCAATTAAAGACTTAAGATCCACTTGACGAAAACAAATAAAACTAACCACAACACCACCAGATAAACCAAGAGCTAATCAAAAATAATTAAACCTTAAACCCAAAAAAGAAATAACCTTTATTACACGAAAAATCCCATAACCACCTAATTTCAAAAGAACCCCAGCTAAAATTATACTCCCCGAAATAGGAGCTTCAACATGAGCCTTTGGAAGTCAAAGATGAACCAAAAATATTGGTATCTTAATTAAAAAAGCCAAGATAATAAATAAATAAAATAAAAAATAAAAAGAACCAAAATCCAACAATAAAGGAAAATATAAAGTAAAAGAACAATCATAAACCTTAAATAAAACTAACAATAAAGGAAGTCTAGCAACTAAAGTATAAAAAATTAAATAAATACCAGCCTGTAAACGCTCAGGCTGATAACCTCAACCCAAAATAAGTAATAAAGTAGGAATTAAACTAGCCTCAAAGAAAATATAAAAAGATAATAATCTCAAACTAGAAAATGAACAATAAAGCATAATTATTAAAAACAAAACTAAAAAAACAAAAATTCTAGAATGATAAGAAGATAAATAAACTGAACTTCTAGCAGTAATTATTAAAGAACAAATCCAAAAACTCAATAAAATTAAACCAAAAGAAAAATAATCCACCCCAAAAAATCAACTAATTATATTTAAATCAGAATATGAATATACACCAAGCATAAAAAAGAAACTAACCACAAATATTAAAGAATGAACCAATCATCAAAAATTACCAATCAAACAAAGAGGGGTTATAAAAACTAATATAAAAAGATATTTTAACATAAAGATAATCCAAAAGAATTAAAAAAATCATTACCATGTGAACGAATTATAGATACTAAAATAGATAGACCTAAAGCACCCTCACAAACAGAAAAAACTAAAAAAATAACTGGAAAAAAATAATCATAATCAAATCTATATAAATAAACAATAATTAAAAGAAATAAAGAAAGAACAATATATTCCAATCTCAAAAGAACTATAAGCAAATGTTTACGCTTTGAAGAAAAAACATAAACCCCAATAAAATAAATAAAAAGAGAAGTAAAAATAGAAAATATAAACATTAGTTTTAATAGTTTAAAAAAAACACCGGTCTTGTAAACCGGAATTAAGGAACCCCCCCACTTTTAAAACTTCAGGGGTAGGAAATTTTCCTAACCTCGATCTCCAAAACCGATATTTTATAATAAACTAACCCCTGACGTGATAAAAATAACAATTATATCCCTATCTAATGCCCTTAATATTAATTTTATTAAATTAAATCATCCAATATCAATAATAATATTTATTATTATTCAAACTCTACTTATTGGTTTAACAACAGGGACATTAATAGAAAGATTTTGATTAGCTTACATTTTATTTTTAACATTTCTAGGAGGTATATTAGTTTTATTCATTTACATTACTAGAATTGCCTCAAATGAAATATTCCAACTTAAATCAATTAGAGTAATTTTAACAGGAATTATATGATTGATTTTAACAATTAGACTTATCCTCCTAGATAAATCATTATACATCGATCTATTAAAAAATAGTGATACATCTCTTACTACTAATAATATAAATTTTCAAGAAATAACAATATCATTAAATAAGATTTATAATAACCCTACCTTTTTAATTACTATAATAATAATGATTTATCTATTTTTAACCCTACTAGCAGTAGTTAAAATCACCAACATTAACCAAGGACCTATTCGTAAAATAAGATAACCAATGAATAAACCACTTCGACTGAAACATCCATTATTTAAAATTATTAATAACTCACTTGTAGATTTACCAGCTCCAACAAACATTTCATTCTGATGAAACTTTGGATCATTATTAGGATTATGTTTAATAATTCAAATTGTTACAGGATTATTTTTAGCAATACATTATACATCTAATATTGAAATAGCTTTTAGAAGAGTAGTCCACATTTGTCGTGACGTTAACAATGGGTGAATTATTCGAACTCTACATGCAAATGGAGCATCTATATTCTTCATTTGCATTTATTTACATGTAGGACGTGGTATTTACTATGGATCATATATGTATATACACACTTGAATAATTGGAGTAATTATTCTATTCTTAGTTATAGCAACAGCATTTATAGGATATGTATTACCATGAGGTCAAATATCATTTTGAGGTGCTACAGTTATTACAAATCTTCTATCAGCAATCCCTTATTTAGGAACTGATCTAGTTCAATGAGTATGAGGAGGATTTGCTGTAGATAATGCTACATTAAACCGATTCTTTACATTTCATTTTGTCTTACCATTTATAATTGCTGCTATAGCAGCAATTCATTTATTTTTTCTTCATCAAACAGGATCAAACAACCCGCTAGGTATTAATAGTGACATTGAAAAAATCCCTTTCCACCCTTATTTTACATTCAAGGATTCAATTACATTTGTCTTAATAACATCACTATTAATTATACTTTGCTTAATTAACCCTTACCTTTTAGGAGACCCAGATAATTTTGTACCAGCAAACCCTTTAATTACACCAGTACATATTCAACCAGAATGATACTTTCTGTTTGCCTATGCTATTTTACGATCTATCCCTAATAAATTAGGAGGGGTTATTGCATTATTCTTATCAATTAGAATTTTAATAATTATACCATTCTATAATAAAACCCCTTTCCGAGGAATTCAATTCTACCCTATTAATCAAATTATATTTTGAATTATAGTAACAGTAGTAATTTTATTAACATGAATTGGAAAACGACCAGTTGAAGAACCATATATTATAACTGGCCAAGTATTAACATTAATCTACTTTATATATTTCTTAATTAATATTCACGTAGCAAATATTTGAGATAAATTAATCAAAAACTATTAGTTAATTAGCTTACGAAAAGCATATGTTTTGAAAACATAAAATTAGAAGTTTGACTCTTCTATTAACTTTCTATTATATTTCTAAAAAAATTTCACTAAATAAAAGAAATCAATAAAACCTTTAACCCTACAAAAAAAATGAAAAAGTTTAATGAAAGAGGAAGAAAACTTTTTCAAGCTAAATATATTAATTTATCATACCGAAAACGAGGTAAAGTTCCTCGAACCCAAATAAAACAAAAAGCCAAAAATCCAAGCTTTAAAAAGAAAAAGAAAGAATAAAAATCCCCGCCTATAAAAATTAAAGTTATTAATATTCTCATAAAAATAATTCTTGTATATTCAGCTAAAAAAATTAAAGTAAAACCACCTGCCCCATATTCAATATTAAACCCTGAAACTAATTCTGACTCTCCCTCAGCAAAATCAAAAGGAGTTCGATTAGTTTCAGCTAAACAAGAAGCAAAACAAGATAAAGCTAAAGGAAAAGAAAAAATAATAAATCAACAATATAACTGATAATTTATAAAATCAACTATATTAAATCTTCCAATTAAAATAATCAATGACAATAAAATCAAAGCTAAGCTTACCTCATAAGAAATAGTTTGTGCAACAGAACGTAAAGAACCTAATAAAGAATAATTTGAATTAGAAGATCAACCAGCAATTATCACAGTATAAACACCAAATCTAGTACAACATAAAAAAAATAAAAAACCATAAGAGAAAGAACATATATATGTTAAATAGGGAAAAATTATTCAAACAAGCAATGAAATTATTAAACTAAATACAGGAGAAAAATAATAAAGTAAATAATTAGAAAGAATAGGAATAGGCTGTTCCTTACACACCAACTTAATTGCATCTCTAAAAGGCTGAGGAATTCCAACAAAACCAACCTTATTAGGACCTTTTCGAATTTGAATATAACCTAAAATCTTTCGCTCAAATAAAGTTAAAAATGCCACTCTAATTAAAACACAAATTACAAGTAATAAAAAGTTTAAAATAAACATAAATAAATCATATAATATCAATACTATTTGTAGAAATAATCTACATAAATGAAATCTAAATTCAACACATTAATCTGTCAAAATAGTAATAAACAGTTAATATTAATCAAATATAAATAAAATTATTTTATCCACACGGTCCTTTCGTACTAATGCAAATTTAAATATCTTAGGATAGAAACCGACCTGGCTCACGCCGGTCTGAACTCAGATCATGTAAGAATTTAAAGGTCGAACAGACCTAATTACTAAGCTACTGCACCTAGCATTTTTCTTAATCCAACATCGAGGTCGCAATCTACTTTATCGATTTGAGCTCTCTAAAATAATTACGCTGTTATCCCTAAGGTAACTTAATCTTATGATCATAAATTATGGATCAAAATAACATAAATCAATGATTTAATAATGAAGGGTTTAATTATCCTTCATGTCACCCCAACAAAATATATTAAATTAAATATAGGAAAACAAACTAAAAACTATATAAAAATTATATATTAAGCTCTATAGGGTCTTCTCGTCCTAAAGAAAAATTTAAGCCTTTTAACTCAAAAGTTAAATTCTAGATATTAAATAGAGACAGTCAATTCCTCGTCAAACCATTCATTCCAGCCTCTAATTAAGAGACTAATGATTATGCTACCTTTGCACGGTCAAAATACCGCGGCTCTTAAAAACAAGTCAGTGAGCAGGCCAGACCTTAAATTTTAATCAAAAGGCCATGTTTTTGATAAACAGGCGGGAATTAAATTTGCCTAGTTCCTTAAAATAAATTATCAAGAAAAAAAAAATATACAAATAAACTATACTAATTTAATCATTATTTCATAAAATATAAAATTAAATTTATCATCTTAATATAAAATCTAAAAAAATTATAAAATCAAAATAAAAAACAATGAACTAAAACGTAATCAGAAAGATGGCTGGTTCAAAGCCTACTTTTATATTTAAAATATAAAATTATAGAATAATTAATCTCCAGAGCTTATCCCCTGAAGAATTAACGGAATACTAATCTAAATTATAAAATTAAAAAAGACCAGTAATCCTAAAAAATTAAATTTTTTCTTAAGAAACTAGATACCTTGAGAAACGAATAACATTTCATTTCAACCTAAAAATAAAAGATAAATATTCCACATTAACCCTCATTTTTAGGTAACTCAACTCAAATCGAGATAAGTAAAATAAATACAAAGATTTTGATTAACCCTGATACAAAAGGTACTCTAAAATAAAGATACTTATTCTTGCTTTACAAATATATTTCATAATCCACTAACGTTACTATTAAACTATCATTGTAAAAATCAATTCTGTAAAACATACTTAGACACAAACCCATAAAGTTATTTCTATTAAATATGAAAATAACAAAAAATAAAAATAATATTTCAAGCTCAAGGCATCCTGAATTGCACAGAAAAATTTTCAGTGTAAATGAAATACTTAACTAATAAGCTTTACCTTGATTAAACTTTCTAGATACACTTTCCAGTACATCTACTATGTTACGACTTATCTCATCTAACTTGATCAAATAATATAATAATATAAGAAAAATTAACCAATAATGAGAGCGACGGGCGATGTGTACACACCTCAGAGCCAGTATCAAAAGACCTAAATAAATCAAATTACTGTCAAATCCACCTTAATCCAAAATATTTCATTAAAGAAACCGTAATAAACAAAAATTTATTGTAACCCACCTCCTCTTAATCATAAGCTGCACCTTGACCTGAAATACTTCAAAATCATGAATCTTGAAAATTATAAACTCTAAAAAGATTTTCTGATAACGGAGATATACAAACAAATAGATCAAGTAAAGTTAATCGTGTACTATCAATCACGGGGTAGGTTCCTCTGAACGGAATGAGGTACCGCCAAATTCTTTGGGTTTAAAGATCTTAACTAATAGTACCCAGGTAAATAATATTTACACTTAAAATAATAGGGTATCTAATCCTAGTTTATAATTTAAGTTTCACAGGTTCATAATAAGAGATATTCAAAAATTTTAAAATTTCACCTTATAAATTTAAATTTAAACCCTTCAAAATATAAATAACTGTTAAACCAAAAATATTCACTTGCATCAATCGTATAACCGCGGCTGCTGGCACGAATTATGCCGACACTAAATCAATTACTAATTCCAAAATTACTTGATAATTAAATCAAATTACTGCAAAAAGAACATTTAGTTAAAACAAAACTTGCATATAATATAAAGAAAAAATGAACAAATAAGCAAGAATAAAACTTTCGAATAATGGACTGAACATTATCAGTAAAAAAAGAACCCTAAAAACAATAGTTGATAAAAATTTTCAGAAAAAAGAACAAATTATAACAGTCAAATATTGAAAAATTTGAGAAAATTAACCCTCCCAGAGACCCTATATAACAACTAAACTCTATATTTTATATAAAAAATATAACGAACATTAAATTATTCAAATAAGACTGCTTTAGTCTAATCTAGAATAGTTTCTATTTAATCTTTTTTTTTTTTTTATTTATAAAAAAAAGATTAAATAATATAACTGCTTATGTCTAGATAAATTCTAATAAGAMCTTATTAATAATTCAATTATCTATAACTTATAATAATTGATTTATATTTAGTATAATCCCCTATATATTAGAATATAATTGTATTAATATATTAAAAATGACATTTAACATATTATAAATATATTATATTAAATACTATTAAGGTATTAATTTAACATAWTATAANTACTTATATTAAATATAGTTATATATTATAATAATAATTAAAGTTAAATATTTCTTCTGCCTATAAAAATAAGTCCCTATACCTTTTGAGAAATATATGTATTAATATAAGCAGTTATTGTATAATAAATAACCTTATAATGATATATTGTGGTAGATGTAATATATTAAAATAAATTATTTATTATATTATTATATAAGAACAAAGGGAAGATTTCAAAGAATAATAATCTCAAATTTTATACTTCTAACTAGAAAAAACACTCAATCGCCATAACAACTAAGCTTTAAATTTATAGATATAAATATATAAATTCACAA